ATTATGGTCTGGATCCCGTTCTTCATCAAATCATATGGATTCATCTAACAATAATGGAATTTTTTCTATTCAGATTACGAAATCACATGAAATTGTATCTAACTCCTGAATAGGAACAGAGGAATAAAGACAATTTTCTATTCCAATTGGAATTTTTATAATAGATAAAAAAGGTAAAATCAAAAAATGAAAAAGAATTGCTAAATGCCACTTAGACTTAGGGAGTTTTGCATATTTAGAGATAATATAAAAAAATTGATTCAATTTAAACTATTATTACGATATTCCCTATTCCAATCATTAGATAACAGAAAAAGAAATGAATTGAAAATTCGATTTGTTTGATGAGATAAAGAAAGAATCATAAATATATATATATATATATATATATATATTATATAGAGTTAATATCTTTTTATTACTTCACTTATAAATCTTAATTTTATTTTATTAAGATTCGCAGCAAAGAGAGATTTCATCTCGCAGGAAATCGCTTTGAGTCCACGAAATAGGATCAATCAAACAAAGCGGGTGACATAGTAATGAATAGGGCTTGCTTGTATTTATTAAATACATGTGCCTAGATAACTATATTATATGTTTCTATAGATATGTTTCCTCCTTCTTTTTTATTGAAGGTGGAGTCGAGACCGCACATACCGCACTATAGCTAAATTGTTATTTTCTAGTCAATTTCCTATTCAAGGAAAAAGAAAATGGAAGCACGGCAATTTACTGAGAATTTGATATGGGGATCATATAGGGGGAAGATGGTCGATTAGCTATTTGGATAAGCATTTCTGCTCAGGGGTTTCCATCGAATTTTAATTGCAAACAAAATGGAAATTGTATGGAAAGGTTTATTGAAAAGACTTAATATGGGTTAGTTTAGTTAACTAACCATATATCAATTTATATATTATTAGCTTATATATCTAATAATAGCTTATTAATAGATATATTTTCTTATATTATTATATATATAATTTATATTATTATATATATAATATAGAATATTATTATATATTATAAATATATACTAGGGGTTCTAAAATAGGGATTAGGAATCTAAAATTGTCAATTCAAATACGAGAATCAGTCATCAATTTCAAGTTACATTTCATAGTTAATGGTTCCAATTTGCCCCGACTTATGGACTTTGGTAACGGAAAAATCACATTAAGTTTTTTTTTAATATACAAAATAAATGAGAGGGAAAGTTTTTGGATATTTATGTTTTTAGATACTATCCATATAAACATATAACCAAAGGAATGGACCCAATACAAAAAAACAAAAAACGATGGGTTTATTTCGGGAAAGGGATTACCGAAAATGGGATTCAAAATGAAAAATCCAAGTGAAATAAAAAAGAAAGAAATTAAAGATAAAGAATGGCACATCCCAGCCAAAGAAAGAGAGACTATTCTCATCTATTTCGTAAGGGATTCTTTTTGTTTGGCGACATGGCCGAGCGGTAAGGCGGGGGACTGCAAATCCTTTTTCCCCAGTTCAAATCTGGGTGTCGCCTGATCAACAAAAAGGAGAAAATCTTGTATTTGATTTGTCGGATATAACTCGATTAGTTTTTCTCGAGCATAAGCAAACGTAGGAAAAGGCCTTTGGATACTTGCTTGATTCTAAACATCTGGAAATTCCGTTTTCTAAACCAAAAGTGCTAGAAATGTTTGCCTTTAGGATTCTTGGGAAGATTCCCAAAAGGATTCGAGTAGTGGAATGCAAAAAATTGCCTATAAGGACTTCTTGATTCCATTCCACTACGTAATGGGACGTAATGGGGTGTTGGTGCGTGAATTCCATTCGATAGCCTGATGGAAAATTGACTTTTTTGGCTAGATAAGATGCACTACACCTAGAAAAAATGCACAAAGAAAGAATGAATTGAATTTATTTTCAATAAACCAAAATCAAGAATGAATAAGTGATCCTCGGATTGATCCCGGCGATAAATATTAGACAGTAATGATTAGATGAAACGCGAAACAGAGGGATCGAGTAGATCGTTATCGACTCCTGAATCTAAATTTATTTTGAGGGCTTTTCCTGAATTTTTTACCTAATACCTAACCTAATTCAAATAGATAAAATAAAAGACAAGAAAAGAACGAATAGCTTTTCTACATCTTATCTTACGATTCCGGGGAATCCCGGATATTTCCAAACGCGTGACTGCGTATTTTTTTATGCGTACCCCCTTACGATTAAGAGTATCGTATAAGAACTTGTTGTAAGCGGATTTATTGGGGCCTTTCCTCAACGGCGTTAGCCCCCTTTTTTTTGACTATGCGCCATCGATCCCACTATTATTACTCAACATTAGTGGAATATCCGTCATAGAGACAGGAGACATAATTTACATGGATATAGTAAGTCTTGCTTGGGCTGCTTTAATGGTAGTCTTTACTTTTTCTCTGTCCCTCGTAGTATGGGGGCGAAGTGGACTCTAAAGGCACTACTACTAATTGATTGACGTGAAGAATCAAGCTGTATGGATTGTTTTATAGACACATTTTTTTATTAAAAAAAAAGCCTTTTTTTATGTTATATAGATTCGATTTTATGGATCCATAAAATCGAATCTATATAAAGTATATAATATACAACTTACAAAATATACAACTTACAATAAGAATAATTGGGAGTATGCTAGCTAGTATGGTAGAAAGCATCTTTCTACCATACTATCGGATCTCATATAATAGATCCCGCTAATTCTCATTCCACTTAAGACGCAAAATTCCAATTAATCCTTCGATTTCTTCAATAGGGGCCTCAAAAAAACAATCAAGTTTCATTCAACTTAATCACTTTGACTCACGGTTTTTACATATATTATAAGTAAAAAGGCAGTAGGAACTAGAATGAAGAGTGCAGTAGCAATAAATGCGAGAATATTGACTTCCATAATCTCAGTGTTTTTTATTTTTATTAGGTAATAATTCGGGATTTAATCCCATAGAGATGACTAGAGATGAGCAAATTTTTACCTGAAAATGCAATGGGATGAATTCAACATCGATGATATTGAATCAGATCAATATCTGAATAAAATATCTGAGCTATCAAATCAATTCATCGTTGAAAATAAAATGGTATAGTATACCATAGGAAGATCTTTGTTTTTTTTATTCATACCAAATTCAAAATAGGATTCATGATCCAATTCACACGATTCAATTCAATCGAATTCCTTTCTCTTTTGGATTCTTTTTTCTTATTTATTATTTTATTTCTCGTTCTTTCTTGTTTTTCTATAAATTAGACCCCATTCCTTGGGGATTCATCTGATGAATCTGATGAAATAGTATTTGAATGCTCTTTTCTTTCCGTTTCATTTCCATTGGTTACAAACAAACCAACTCAAACAAACAATAGAAGCTAAATAAAAACGAAGAAGGAGTTAACTACTTTTACTTTAGTTAATTTGCGTGGCAAAGAAATCAAACAAGTATCCTAAAAAAGTCCTAGTATTATTATACTATTACTTATACTAGTACTAAGATATAAAAAAGATTGAATCTTCTAGAAAGGTTCACTATGCATAGTTTGTCTTCGACAGTCCTTCTTGTAAAAAAAAAATGCATTAGAGTTTTTGATCCTTTTTTTTTCATATTATTGGCTTTTATTTGAGTGATTTTATTCCGTCGGGACTGACGGGGCTCGAACCCGCAGCTTCCGCCTTGACAGGGCGGTGCTCTAACCAATTGAACTACAATCCCCATGAAATCAAGCTATCAAATATACATATATATATATATACTTGCATTGGATTTCAATTTGGATTACTTTTGTAAGGATCGCCGAGGCACGAGGGATATACTGATATATTGATACTTTAACGAGAGCGACTAATAACATATTATTAGTTCAGTACTGTCCAAATCGAATGAAAACCCATCTTTAGCGTTAAAAATAAAAAGTGTTTTATTTCTTCGGTTATTATTAGATATTTTATTATCTAATTTTATTATCTAATAGAATATATATAATACGATTTTGAAAATCGTAAATTGAGATTAGAGTTGTTAGCAAAATAGGAATTTTTGCTAACAAAAAAAATGGAAGAGAGTAAGGCTATATCCGAAATTTTTTTAGTCGGTAATATCCGTCATTTTTGACGAAAAAATGAAAAAGTCTGTCTATAGCATCTCATGGCGGATCAGTGAATTCTTGGGCCGAGCTGGATTTGAACCAGCGTAGACATATTGCCAACGAATTTACAGTCCGTCCCCATTAACCGCTCGGGCATCGACCCTAGAAGAATCCATTCTAGGCTTAGTTAGAAGCTTCGATCAACTTTTTTTTCGAAGTACCCTACCTACCCCCAGGGGAAGTCGAATCCCCGCTGCCTCCTTGAAAGAGAGATGTCCTGAACCACTAGACGATGGGGGCATACGTGCCCAACCGCCATCATATTATATGATACGATGATTATCATATCATAAGTTTTTTTATATTGTCAATATAACGGAAGAGTCTGATTAGAATCGAAAGGTCTTTTTCCCTCGGTCATATAATTTCAAAAGATCTTTTGATTCATGATTTTTTTACTAACTAATTCATTCTAATCGCCATCTAGAAATAGGAAATTCTTGATTCGATACTATAGAGAATAGAGTTTTTTTTAATTCAAATAGAGTTCTATATCTATCTATATTTATTCATTATTCCATTCATTAATTCAAATTCACAAAAAAAGCAAAAAATCAAGGATACTATATAATATAGAAGGAATATGAAGTCAGGATCCTTAGTTCGATAAAATCGAAATCAATTTCAGTCTTGAAACAATTATTCATTCCAGTTTTATTTCTCAACCCGTATTTCAACCTATACCCTAGAATAATATCTAAAAAACTCCAATTTTTCGTTCCGGAATCACCCACTATCCTCTCTACTGCTGCGTCTAATGCACATATATTTATTTATTCAATATATATATATAAATTAATATATATATCTATAATTTATATATATAT